AGAGAGAGATGGTAGAAAAGGGGGAGAGATGGGGGAAGAAGATAGGAAGGGGAATAAGGGGGCTCTTTAGGTAGGAGACGGGGGAATTCCTTAAGTTAAGAAAGAAAAAAGAATAAGAACACGGATACATAACATAAAAAAAAGAATAAATAAGACGATATTCGCCCTCCCCCTACATATTTAATTTCTTCTCCTATACAAAAACCAGCAAGACCTACTCCATTGGTAATTCCATCAATGACACCCTTATCGAAAAACTGCGTTAGTTCAGTTAATCCTCTTATACCCAGGGTAAAGACCCTAGTATAGAAAATATCTATATAACCACGATTATATGACCAACTGTATATCTTTTTTTTTACTTGATCCGAAAAAAACTTTTTCGGACCCTCTTTTACAAGAGAATTTATTAAATCCAAATTCTGAAAAAAGGAATAAGCGGATCCATAGAAGATATATGCTATGGATAGACCAAACATAGCTAGACTTACAGAAGAAATTGCATTAGTGATAAATTCATATGAATTTATGGAAGAATTAGAACTTTCCTGGAAAAAGTTTATTGAGGGAGTTAACCACTTTGATAATATGGTTAACTCCGCTATTCCATTATCCATTACTCCATTATCAAAATGGATTCCTATGGATCCAATGAACAAAGTAAAAAGCAGTAATATAAAAAGAGGGAATAGCATAGTATTTCCCGTTTCATGAGGATAGACAAAAGTGTTTTTAGCCCCAAAGGAAGTACTAAAGGACCCTATCCTATTTCTTGTATTACCATGAATTTTGGATCTATTTTGTGAAAAAAAAGAAACTCCACTCTTCGTTGTTGATAAAATGAAATCTCTATTCACTCCTTTGGGTATCCTTTTTCCCCATAAGGATATTGAATACAACGAACCCTCTTTAGTGCTACTGTAATTTTGAAAATGAACACGCAGGTACCCATCAAAAGTAAGTAAATATATCCGAAACATATAAAACGCAGTTAATCCTGCAGTAAAAGAGGCTATTATTCCAAAAAAGGGTGAATACAACCAACTATTACTAAGGATTTCATCTTTGGACCAGAAGCAAGCAAGAGGTGGAATACCACAAAGAGAAAGCGTACCCCATAAAAAAGTAGTTCTTGTAATTGGAACGTATTTTCTTAAACCACCCATAAGAACCATATTCTGACTTTTATCTGGTGAATATCCAACAAGAGGTTCCATTGAATGAATAATGGATCCGGATCCCAAGAACAATAAAGCTTTCGAATAAGCATGAGTGATCAAATGGAATAAAGCAGCTTGATAAGAACCTATACCTAGAGCTAACATCATATAACCCAATTGAGACATTGTAGAATAGGCTAAGCTTCTTTTAATATCTCTCTGAGCAAGAGCTAAAGTAGCTCCTAAGAAGAGTGTTATTGTACCTACTAAAGAAATGAAACTCATTATTAAAGGTAGGGATATGAAAAGAGGAAGAAGTCGAGCTAGAAGAAAAATCCCCGCAGCAACCATAGTTGCTGCGTGTATAAGAGCCGAAATGGGAGTGGGTCCTTCCATAGCATCGGGTAACCATACGTGAAGAGGGAATTGTGCAGATTTCGCAACTGCACCAAGGAATAATAAAAAAGCACACAAAGTAGTAAGTAAGGAATTAATCCCATTATTAGGAATCCAGTTATTAGCTATTTTGAACAAATCCCTAAACTCTAAACTACCTGTTATCCAAAAAAAACCTAAAATTCCTAATAACAGACCAAAATCCCCTACACGATTAGTTACAAAAGCTTTTTGACAAGCACTCGCTGCAATTGGCCGTGTAAACCAAAAGCCTATCAATAAATAGGAACACATTCCCACAAGTTCCCAAAAAAAATAAATTTGTATCAAATTGGAACTAGTAACCAATCCCAACATGGAAGTATTGAAAAAACTTATATAAACAAAAAATCTCAAATATCCTTCATCGTGAGACATATAATCGTCACTATAAATAAGAACGAGGATTCCTACAGTAGTAATTAGTATTAACATAATAGAAGTAAGCGGGTCGATCAAGTATCCAAATTCTAAGGAAAAATCATTATTGACGGTCCAAGACCATAGATATTGATAGATAGAACTTCCATTTATTTGTTGAATAGATAGGTGAACTGAGAATACCATAGCTATACTTAAGAGTAAAACACAAGGAAAAGCCCATATGCGACGAAGATTTTTTGTTGCTGTCGGAATAAGAATAAGTCCAAACCCCATTGACATAATAACTGGAAGTGGGAGAAGAGGGATTACCCATGCATATTGATATGTATGTTCCATAAGAAAAGAAATTGCAATTTTTACTTGAAATTTTTCTATAAAATAAAATTGTTTCCGATTCACCAAACCAATTCTTATCTCTTTCTGAAGGAATTCCAAAAAATAAGAATAAGACAAAATACTGGAATTCTTCATTTTTCCAAATTTCTCTCATTGAAATAATCAAAAATGAAGAATGGGTTTACTTGGTTAAATTCAAAAAGTTAATTAAATAACTTTGTTACCTAGTTATTACCTAAAGAAGGATATTTGTTAAAATACAAAAAAGGATTGAATCATTTTACTTTCTATTCATTTTTGTATTTCTTTCTATTAAAATGAAGATGAAGCAGCTCTCATGTTTCGTAACTGATTGATTGAATTCCAATGAAAACCTATGTTTATAGGAAATTATCGAATATTCCTTACTTCATATAGAACTGAAATCCTAATGACTAGAATTACCTAAGTTTTAGAATGTCTTATTTAAGAGACTAAGTATTTTTTTTGTTTTGATTGGAATTCCATTATGGAATACCATTCTGAACTTAATTAACTATTTGAATTTTCCCTTCCTTTTATCCCCCCATCTTATATGGGGGATAGGCCGTAGATCTATATATGGAGTATACTTAATATATAAATTGATTTAATTTAAATAGAAAACCTTTGTATATATTCTATATTATTAAAACAAAGTATAAAATATATATGAAAAATATGCTAAAAAATTCTTGTCTTATCCGCATTAGAGAAAATCAAGTAAAAAAGAATTCAGAATTTCAGTTCAGTATCTAAGTATAAATACTAAGAAAAAGTATAAATACTAAGAAAAAACAGAAAGAAGGATTGATTTGCGGCAATAGATGTCTTTCACATACAACTAGAAAAAAAGTAATCTCCTTTTTGAATGGCAGTTCCAAAAAAACGTACTTCGATGTCAAAAAAGCGTATTCGTAAAAATCTTTGGAAGAAAAAGACTTATTTTTCCATAGTACAATCTTATTCTTTAGCAAAATCAAGATCATTTTCCAGCGGTAGCGAGCATCCAAAACCAAAGGGTTTTTCTGGGCAACAAACAAACAAATAATCTGGTTTTGGAATAATCTGAATTGACCTATCCCAAAGAAATTCCAATTATTTAAAATGAATAATTCGGATTAATTAATGAATGTACTTTTATGTGTCGAATTCCTCGGTACAATATTCTTAGAACTAACCCCTCTGATATATAGAACAAAAGTTTTTGGTATACTGTGTCCTAAGTATTCTTTTCCTATCAACGAACTTTTCATAATAGAATCCTCATAATAAAATATGAGGATTCTATTATGAAAAGTAGAGTATTCTTGCAATAGGACTTACAACTTCTACCTATCTTATCAAAAATCCACAAAAAAATAGGTTTAGGCTTGGTAAATCATATTAATAAGAGCATAAAGGCTTTCATTCTAGAAATTTTGCTAAAATCCAAAATTCTTTGTATTTAATGATGAAATTATAGAAATTCTAATGGATAGATTGAAAGATTTTTTTTTATTTCAATGAGAAACTAATTAGAAAAAAATGAGTTCTATATTGCAACTGAGAAAAAACAGTTCCAACTCTTTCAAGCTTTGTTTCTATTGGGCAAAGCAAGAGTTTATTGTTAAAAAAATCCCCAATGATACTACCAAACGAAGTCCATTTTAATGAAGATTCTAATGTTCCTAAATTCTATGGACTCTCCCAATCTCGACGATTTGCGAGAAAATAACTATTATTCTTTTAACTTCCCTATTATTTAAAGTTAGCCGCCATGGTGAAATTGGTAGACACGCTGCTCTTAGGAAGCAGTGCTCAAGCATCTCGGTTCGAGTCCGAGTGGCGGCATTCTCGAAAAAGAATACAATAGATTAGAAAATGGATTCAATTCGAAATTTCCAATTTTGTAATGGGACCTTCTCCTTATGCTATTTGCAACTTTAGAACATATACTAACTCATATCTCTTTCTCAACCATTTCAATTGTGATTACAATTCATTTGATAACCTTATTAGTTCGTGAACTTGGGGGATTACGTGATTCGTCAGAAAAAGGAATGATAGCTACTTTTTTCTCTATAACAGGATTCTTAGTTTCTCGTTGGGCTTCTTCGGGACATTTTCCATTAAGTAATTTATATGAGTCATTGATCTTCCTTTCATGGGCTCTGTATATTCTTCATACGATTCCTAAGATACAGAACTCTAAAAATGATTTAAGCACAATAACTACGCCAAGTACTATTTTAACGCAAGGCTTTGCCACGTCGGGTCTTTTAACTGAAATGCATCAATCCACAATACTAGTACCTGCTCTACAATCTCAGTGGTTAATGATGCATGTCAGTATGATGTTACTAAGCTATGCAACTCTTTTGTGCGGATCCTTATTATCCGCCGCTCTTCTAATCATTAAATTTCGAAAGAATTTCAATTTCTTTTTAGAAAAGAAAAAAAATGTTTTAAATAAAACATTTTTCTTTAGTGAGTTTAGTGAGATTGAATATTTCTATGTAAAAAGAAGTGCTTTAAAAAACACCTCTTTTCCTTCATTTCCAAATTATTACAAATATCAATTAATTGAGCGTTTGGATTCTTGGAGTTATCGTGTCATTAGCCTAGGGTTTACCCTTTTAACCATAGGTATTCTTTGTGGAGCAGTATGGGCTAATGAGGCGTGGGGATCCTATTGGAATTGGGATCCTAAGGAAACTTGGGCATTTATTACTTGGACCATATTCGCAATTTATTTACATAGTAGAACAAATCCAAATTGGAAGGGTACGAATTCCGCACTTGTAGCTTCGATAGGATTTCTTATAATTTGGATCTGCTATTTTGGTATCAATCTATTAGGAATAGGTTTACATAGTTATGGTGCATTTACATTACCATCTAAATGATTACATAACATAAAACCTTCGTGAAATGAAAGTTTTTCCATTTTTGTTTGATTTGAGAACCCTTGAACGCCTTCTCAAAGGGTTCTCAAAAATTCGAGATAGATCTAATTAGACTTTTTTACTTTTTTCTGAATTATTTGGTTTTTCCACTATGGAATATAGAGCGGACTAGTAAAAAAAAAATTATTTAGGATAATAATTGGATAAGAGAGCCTCTACCTTGTCAACCGATAGCGAGAGAACAAAATCTGGATAAATACCAATTCCTATTACTGGTAAAAAGATACAGATTAAAAGAAAGAGTTCTCGTGGTCCAGAATCCACCAAATTTGCGTTTGGAACATGAAATAGCTTGTATCCATAGAACATCTGGCGTAACATAGATAATAAAAAAATAGGAGTTAATATCATTCCAATTGCCATTACAAAAGTAATTAGCATTTTTGGTATTAACAGAAATTTTGGACTAGTAATTAGTCCAAAAAATACTACTAATTCTGCAACAAAACCGCTCATTCCTGGTAAGGCAAGAGAAGCCATTGAAAAGCTACTAAACATGGTAAAAATTTTCGGCATTGGGATAGATATCCCCCCCAGTTCTTCGAGATAAACAAGACGCATTCTATCACAAGCCGTTCCCGCCAAGAAAAAAAGTGTAGCACCAATAAATCCATGGGATAGTATTTGTAAAATAGCTCCATTGAGTCCAATGTTGGTTATGGAACCAATTCCTATAATTATGAAACCCATGTGAGATACGGAGGAGTAGGCTATTCTTTTTTTGAAATTTCGTTGACCAAGAGAAGTTGAAGCTGCATAGATTATTTGCATCGCTCCTATTATTACCAACCAGGGGGAAAATAGATAATGAGCATGAGGTAACAATTCCATATTGATCCGAATCAATCCGTATGCTCCCATCTTTAATAGGATTCCCGCTAAAAGCATACATGTACTGTAATGCGCTTCCCCATGGGTATCTGGTAACCACGTATGTAGGGGTATAATCGGCAATTTGACAGCATAAGCAATAAGGAAGCCAAAATAAAATAGTATTTCCAATGTTGCAGGGTATGATCGATTAATTAATCTTTCCAAATCTAATCTTGGTTCGTTGGAACCATATAAGCCCATACCTAGAACTCCGATTAAGAAAAAAATGGAACCGCCTGCAGTATACAAAATAAATTTTGTAGCTGAATACAGACGCCTCTTTCCCCCCCACATGGATAAAAGTAAGTAAACAGGAATTAATTCTAACTCCCACATGATAAAAAAAAGTAAAAGGTCTCGCGAAGAAAATAATCCTATTTGACCACTATACATTGCTAGCATCAGGAAATAGAATAATCGCGAATTCCGGGTAACTGGCCAAGCTGCTAAAGTAGCTAAAGTAGTGATAAATCCTGTCAATAAAATAGATCCTAATGAAAGTCCATCGATTCCCAATCTCCAGTGGAAATCAAAGACATCTATCCATTTAGAATCCTCCTTTAATTGGATTAAGGGATCCTCCAATTGGAAATGATAACAGAATGCATAAGTCATTAGAAGGAATTCTAATAAACAAATAGATATAGTATACCACCTAACGATTTTGTTTCCCCTATGAGGTAAAAAGAAAATTAATGAACCTGCAAATATCGGCAAAACAACAAGTATTGTTAACCAAGGAAAATAACTCATGATAAAGTGATAAAGAGAAGATACGTTTTGACCAGAAAAGCCCGTGCTCGAAATAAGCGAGCACAGGCTTCCTCGGTAAAGAGGAATCAGACGATTCAAGTGGAGTTTTTTGTAACGTATCAATAAGATAGAGCCATGCTGCGGGTTGTTTCAGGCCCTAAATAAACGCGGACACTTAAAAAATCTGTTGGGCAGGCAGATTCACATCTCTTACAACCCACACAATCTTCGGTTCTCGGCGCGGAAGCAATTTGCTTGGCTTTACACCCATCCCAGGGTATCATTTCTAATACATCTGTTGGACAAGCTCGTACACATTGAGTGCATCCTATACATGTATCATAAATTTTTACGGAATGTGACATTGGATCTATAAATTTTCCTTTTCAACATAAAAATTTTCGATCTGGTAAAAATGAAATTAGTACTATATGAGTCATATGTATTGTAGACACCAGACGAAGCAATGGTTTATCCAAACTTCAACAAATAAATAAATAAAATAATGCAATATATTTCTTAATCCGTTTGTGAGAAAGCGTGAAAAGAGCCAAGAGACTTGAATTTTTGGCTTCAACAATCATAATTATACGAATTGTACATACGAATTCGAATTAGCCAATTTATTGGCTATCGTCTTTTCAATATAAATTATTGCAATATTCAAATTGCAATATCAATGAATTGCAAAAATTCAATAAGTAAAAAAGAATACTATGTAATAACCTAATCAAAAAATAGATATTATAAAATAATAAAATAATAAGAAAATAGAAGAAAATAGTATTAGATTTCTATTCATCTTAATATTTGATATTATTATTATATGTGCGCCTTTGTTTAGAGGATTTTATGTCTAATTATTCAAAAAATTAGATTGATTGATACGAGTTGATTTCTTGTTACGATGGATGGAAGAAAGAATGGATAGTCCAATAGCTGCTTCAGCAGCCGCAAGGGCTATAACAAAAATTGCGAAAATGTCTCCTTTTAATTGGCGACTATCAAATAGATCAGAAAATGTTACGAGATTTAGATTAATTGAATTCAGTATAAGTTCAAGACATATTAGAGCTCTAACCATGTTTCGGCTTGTGATCAATCCATAGATACCAATCGAAAATAAATAGACACTAAAAAAAAGTACATGCTCAAACATCATTAACTAACTCCTTATCAATCTCGATTCATTTCAATATGAGGACAAGAATTGAACCGATTCCATTAATTAGAATAGAACAGTTACACAACAAAAGAGAAAAGAAGGTATTTGTTGGCAGTAGATGGGTTTTACTAAATCAAAATTGTGATTCTTTAGTTATTTATTTTAGATTTGAAATTCTAAGAATTTTGACTAATTCTAAGTATTTCTTATTGCCGAGCCATAGTAATTGCACCTATTAAAGAAACTAGAAGAATTATGGAAATGAGTTCAAACGGAAGATAAAAATCAGTTGCTAAATGAATCCCAATTTGTTGAACGTTATTTATGAGACCCTGTTCTACTATTTGGTTTGATCTTGTAGTCCAAAGAATTCCATACCATGACGTATCTGGGATAGTAGTCATTAGTGAAAAAAGAATAGTTATACAAACGAGTGAAGTGAACCCATCTCCAATAGTCCAATAATTCTTATTTTTAGACCATTCTGAGCCATTTACGAACATTACGGCAAATATGATCAAAACATTTATAGCTCCCACATAAATAAGAAGTTGTGCGACAGCTACAAAGTAGGAATTCAATAAAATATAGAATAAGGATATACAAACAAGAACTAATCCCAGCGAAAAGGCAGAATAAATTGGGTTGGTAAGTAATACTACTCCTAGACCTCCTAGTAGAAGAACAAATCCCCCAAATAGCACAAGAATCTCATGTATTGGTCCAGGTAAATCCATTATGGATAAGAAGAAATTAATAGTATAAAATTTTTCATGAACTGACTAAAACTAAAAGATTCAAGGAAGGAAAAAGGGATTAGGATATTTTTTTGTATATAAGTTGTATAGTTAGAAATGACATCACGAAAATCTACTCTCATTTTAAATCAGGAATAATTTGCAATAAGCAGTAGTTATTCGTTTTTCTTTATAGTTAATAAAAAACTATTGGATTTTTCTAACAAAAAAGATAAATCCTAGTAACTAATAATTAGTAACCGTTCTTGAATTCCAAGATTTTTCTTCGTCTATTTTACTTTGAGTCGAATTCCTAATTGTTTGAATTGTGTAATCTCCCATTATGGAGATTGGTAACCGACTCAAAGCAATTTGATTGTAATTCAATTCATGACGATCATAAGTAGAAAGTTCATATTCTTCAGTCATTGATAAACAGCTTGTCGGACAGTACTCAACACAATTACCACAAAATATACAAACTCCGAAATCAATACTATAATTAAGCAATTGTTTCCTTTTAATATCCTTTTCAAATCTCCAATCCACAAGGGGTAGATCTATCGGGCATACGCGAACACATACTTCACAAGCAATACATTTATCAAATTCAAAGTGGATTCGCCCCCGGAAACGCTCCGATGTAATTGATTTTTCATAAGGGTAGTGAATCGTTATAGGTAAACGATTTGTGTGGGATAAGGTAATTATGAAACTTTGACCAATGTACCTTGCAGCGCGTATTGTTTGTTGACCATAACTCATGAACCCAGTTACCATAGGGAACATATTCTAAATATCTATGAAAAAGATATGTTTCTTTCTCTTGTTTGAGAGAACTTTTGTGTTGAAAATATTCTTACTGTTATTGTATTATCTTATTTATAGTGAAACAAGTTGGGAAGAAGTTGTTAATAAGAGATTGCCCAGGGAAATAGGTAAAAGAAATTTCCATCCAAGATTTAATAACTGATCCATTCTCATCCTGGGTAAAGTCCATCTTATTGTGATAGAAATGAAGAGAAATAAATAAGCTTTAGTTAATGTAATAAAGATACCCATTGTCATTTCCAAAATTCCAACCATTTTATTCATTTGGAAAAATTCAAAAAAGGATATATAGGGAATAGAGAAATTCCACCCGCCTAAGTAGAGAACTGTTACAAATAAAGAGGAAACTAATAAATTTAGGTAAGAAACAAGATAAAATAAACCATATTTGATACCGGAATATTCGGTTTGATAACCTGCTACTAATTCTTCCTCTGCTTCTGGTAAATCAAAGGGTAATCTTTCACATTCTGCCAAAGAAGAAATTAGAAAAACCAGAAAACCTATAGGCTGACGCCAAAGATTCCATCCAAAAAAACCATATTTTGACTGTGCTTCAACTATATCAACTGTACTTGAACTGTTAGATAATCATAGTCGATGATAACATCACAGTTCCCACCGCTATTCCAAAACCGTACATGAAACCTTAGCTTCATACGGCTTCTCTATGATCAGAAAAAAGGAAAGGGTTGTTTCGTTTCGGTATTATCCCCCTGGGCATAGATAGAATTAGGTAAGATAAAATCGATTGGAAAGTCCTAAATTAGACCAAAGGAATTCCGTCTGCTAGAATAAGAAAAAGCGCTTCCGAATTGATCTCGTCCTTTATAATATAATGAAAATTTTTCTTTGTTCAGTAATAACTTAATCTTGGAATAAAACACTCGTTATAGCAATTAATAAATGAAAAGAATTAGGCATTAATTCATGAGGAATTCTGTATTAATATGAATAGAGGAAGGAAAAAATAAATAAATATCTTTTTTTTGTATTGCATTCCATATCTTTTGTCCTATTCTTCTTTCCCCGGGGAAGGGTACTTAAAAAGAAAAAAGGAATAAAGGATTAATTCGTTCTTGATAGCCATTTCTTTAACAAGTGAAAGGGAACATACTCTGGATCGGAATCCGAAGAAAGTACTACTTGATCATTTCCACCAATTTCAAGTCCTTATTATGATTCCTTTTATGAGGAAAAATCTCTAATGTCTTAGATTCCCTCATTACTAATCCTTTATGTACTTTAGTGTTCCTAACCCCTCACTAATTTTTGATGGATTCCCCTTATGATTATAAGTTATAGTAATAACTCGGAATATTCTAGTAATGGAATTCCATATCGCGAATCCTTTATTCTTGCCCGCTTCAAGATATGATGACTAATCAAAAAATCTCAACCTTGGGGTAAAGAGTTTACACTACTTATGTTTACTTCAACTTTTTTCTTGTACGTAGGAAATGAGATTTTTTCTTTTTACTACAAATTAATAAGTTGTTTTGTTTCACTCATATAGCTATCTAGTTTAACTTACCAACCCGAGAATAAGAAAAGGAAGATAAATATTCAATGGATTTTGGAGGAAAAAGATCCTATTTTAACGAATCACACGTAGAGATATTGCTAGCACACAAAAAGTTAATGGTATTTCATAACTAATAGATTGAGCAGCAGCTCGTAGACCGCCTGAAAAAGAATATTTATTATTTGAGCTATATCCTGCCATAAGAAGACCAATAGGAGCAATACTTGAAATGGCAATCCATAAAAAAACACCAATACTAAGATCGGCTAAAACAAAACGATATCCCAAAGGGATAACTAAAAAACTTAATAAAATTGATATGACTGCTATAGAAGGTCCAATGCTAAATAAAGGAATATCTCCTCGGGATGGCAGGATATCCTCCTTAAAAAGTAGCTTAGTTCCATCGGCTATAGCTTGAAGCAGTCCCAGGGGGCCAGCATATTCAGGACCAATACGTTGTTGTATCGATGCGGATATTTCTCTTTCTAACCACACAATTACGAGTACTTCTATTGTGATTCCCAGTAGGAGGGTCAAAATGGGTAGAATCCATATCAGTCCATAGACTTCTTTTAATAATTCCGATTTCGAAAAAGAATTGATAGTTTCTATCTCTACCCTATCTATTATCATTTCAACGATCAACTTCCCCCATAATGATATCTATACTACCTAATATCGTCATGATATCAGCCAATTTCATTTTTTTAACTAGTTGAGGAAGAATTTGCAAATTAATAAAACCGGGTGGACGAATTTTCCATCTCCAGGGGAAAAGACTATCATCTCCTACCAGATAAATTCCTAATTCACCTTTTGGAGCTTCCACTCTTACATAAAGCTCTTGCTTTGACAATTCAAAATTGGGCGAAGGTTTTTTACCAAGAAATCGATATTCAAAATCATTCCATTCGGAATTCTTTGTTTTCTTAAAGCGTCGGACTTCTAAATTCTCATAAGGGCCTCCAGGAATTTTCTCTACAGCCTGTTGAATAATTTTGATGGATTCCCTCATTTCACCCATTCGTACTAAATAGCGAGCTAATGAATCCCCTTCTTTTTGCCATTGGACTTTCCAATCGAATTGGTTGTAAGACTCATAAGGATCAACTTTACGAAGATCCCATTGTATTCCAGAAGCTCGTAACATCGGTCCCGATAAGCCCCAATTTACTGCTTCTTCTCCGCTAATAAAACCGACTCCTTCAACTCGTTCTAAAAAAACGGGATTCCGTGTAATAAGTTGTTGATATTCAACAACTCCTCGTAAAAAATAATCACAGAAATCTAAACATTTATCGACCCATCCATAAGGTAGATCGGCGGCTACCCCTCCGATGCGAAAGTAATTATGCATCATTCGCATACCTGTAGCAGCTTCAAATAGATCATATATCAATTCTCTCTCTCTAAAAATATAGAAAAAAGGGGTCTGTGCGCCTAGATCCGCCATAAAAGGTCCAAGCCATAACAAGTGAGAAGCTATACGGCTCAACTCTAACATAATTACCCTAATATAGCTGGCTCTTTGGGGTATTTGAATATTCTCCAAGAATTCTGGTGCATTTACCGTTATTGCTTCTGTAAACATAGTAGCTAAATAATCCCATCGTGTTACATAAGGTAAGTATTGTATAATAGTTCGGTTTTCCGCGATTTTTTCCATTCCTCTGTGTAAATAGCCTAATATGGGTTCACAATCAATAACATCTTCACCATCGAGAGTAACGATCAGTCGAAGAACACCATGCATTGATGGGTGCTGAGGGCCCATATTGACTATCATGAGATCTTTTCTTGTAAGCGGTAGACTCATATCCTTTCTTCCTTAATTCATTATTCCATGAAAATGGATTATTCCATGAATTCCTCAAAACGAGGCTCATCAAAATGAAAAATCTAAGACTACTATAAGACTACTAATAAAATAAGAAAAAAATTCGAACGATTAAATTACTTCTCCCGAATATCCAACTGACTGATTAATTTCTTATAACGTACTCTATTTTTCTTTGCCAAATAAGCCAGCAAACGTTGACGTTTTCCCAAAAGTCTTCGTAGACCTCTTTCCGATGAAAAATCTTTTTTGTGTAATTCCAAATGTGAAGCAAGTCTCCGTATCTTATTGGTGAAACTGAATACTTGAAATTCAACAGAACCCCTGTTTTCTTCTTTTTCTTCTTTAACCATAAATCCCAAAATTTTTCTACCTCCTTTCTTTTTCATGTATTTTTCTGATCAGGAAAAATAAAAAATTATGTCAGTTATTTTGAAGTTATTCTAATCTCGTACACACAAAAATTTGCAATTATTCATCCACTACTGGAATTTGGATTTATTTTATCGATGCAAATTGGATTTGGATAGAAGGGTACATTCTTTTATTTTAGATAGAAGAAACATTTCTTCTATCTAAAATAAAAGAATTTTGCTGATTTATTTATTGCTATATCCAATTTATGGAATTGATACACCATTTAATTGATATCGTTTAGCAAAATGAAACACAGCATATGCATCCATCTTTCGGCTCGAGAATTTCACGGGATAGAGATATGGTATAAGAAATAGGCTATTAAGTAACTCTAAATGAATTGTGGATACATCTGTATCCTTAACATACTGAAACGACTGCCATTATTCGTATCAAACCAATAGCGATTCATACAAGCTAAATCTTCTAATCAATGGTGGGCCAATAATGAATTTTTTTGCATATGTATTAAGACGCTTGGCCTGATTTCGAAATTGTCCAGAGTTTTTTATGTTGTTTTCATTGCAAAATGATGGACCTCCTTCCGTAACTTTCCAATTACGAGTACGAGAATTGAAAGACATGAAAATTCTCAATTCTCTACGGCGTCTAGGAGATAGATAGAATATTTTCAGGAACAAGAAAATCAGAAGAATCTTTCTCTCTATTCACTACCATTCCGCGTCTTCGACTTCTATTAGTTTCTTTTCTTCTTTAATGCAATAGCTATAGTTTGATATAGAATCCATTTCTCAAAGTAATGGAAACCATTCTCGTATAGGAAATGGTTCGAAAATCGCTATTCCATCTTTTAGGTATCGTGAAAAGTGATACCTGTGAAGATCGTGCATTTCAGTCACATTCAGATCCGCTTTTCGAGTCCATGATATAACCAAATTGGATGGATCTTCCACCCGTTTAGCTAAGAAAGAATAGATGCAGAGGTGGATAATAGATCGATATGAAGATCATGAGCTGCCCCATAATGAAACCGCCAGTAGTCGCGAATATCTCCTTCTTCCCTAATCCAAGATTGGAGAAAGAAGATCTAAGAGGGACCTATGGAGAATGTGGTCAGAAATCCATAATAGAGTCCGACCACAACGACCGAATTAATTATCCTCATCGAGAAACTTAGACTACTAAGTAGAAAAGGTAGAAAAGATTTGAAAATCATGGCATGGGTCTCCTTTTTTTCTTTCTTTAGAGTTTTCTATATGCACAATTTCTCGATGTTTCGATGAGAATTTCTTGACTTTCCATATATAGAAAGAGATAGACTATAAATGACATCTCTTATGTAAATAAGACCAAAGGGATGGATATTAAATGATAGGAAGTGCTAGGAAGTGAAATAGAATGAAATAGAGCCACTTTGGGCTTCCCTATGAAATGAGGCATGGAACGGAGTCACTACGAAGAAATTCCGGGAGTTACGAAAGAAGCTTCGGACTCATATTGTTCATGGGTTGAGAGCGGGAGTTGAACTCTAGGAGGTCGAATCTCCCCTTGTTCCTCAGTAGCTCAGTGGTAGAGCGGTCGGCTGTTAACTGACTGGTCGTAGGTTCGAATCCTACT